GATCATTTTTTTCGCTATCTTTTTTCGAGAACCGCCCAAAGTTCCAACGAAAAAGACAAAATGATTTTTCACTATCTCAATTGAAGTACTGAGCCTCCAAGATTGGTAGGCTCAGTACTTCAACTAGTTCCCATGTTCCTCGAATGGATCTCTTAGTTGTTGAGAAGGTTGCCCAAAAGCGGTATATAAGGCGTACCCAGTAAAACTTACAAGTAAACCAGATAAAAAGATGGCGAGTAGGGTTGCTGCTTCCATTATTCTATGATTTAATTTCAAGACCCCAATGGATCTATGATAAGATCGTCTATTTACAATGGAATGGTATATAAAGTCAACAGATTCCAATGAATACAATAGGATTTATGGCTACACAAATTGTTGAGAAAGATTCTCGATCTCGTCCAAAAAAAACTAATGCAGGGGGTTTATTGAAACCATTGAATTCGGAATACGGAAAGGTAGCTCCTGGATGGGGAACCACCCCCTTGATGGGAGTTACAATGGCCCTTTTTGCGATATTTCTATCTATTATTTTGGAGATTTATAATTCTTCTGTTTTATTGGATGGAATTTCATTTCAATGAATTTGATTAGATCTATCAAACTCGCAAAATCCTCGCTTTTAAATTTTTAATATAAAATGAATCGTTTAGACCTAGGATTTCTAGCTCATTCTATTTTGGTAGTTCGACCGCGGAATCTCTTTGTTTCTGTATTTCTGGAATATGAGTGTGTGACTTGTTAGAATTGATCTTATTGATAGTACAGAGGGTGGGTCTGTCATCTTCATCCAGATGGTTCTACTTCGTCGGGTAGTGATTCTGGTATCTGGAACACGGAATATATTAAATAAATATATATATATAGATTAAGAAATATTCAAACTATGATTCAAAACTAAATATTCAGACCTCGTGTCCGGGCACCCAAAAATTTAAAAATAATGCAAATTTAGATCTAATCTAATTTAGAACTCGAATTAGAACTCGAAGAATTTTTATTTTTTCAAATCCTTCTTTATTCTTTGACTAAGCTAAAAACCTTTCTTTGTCATTTGTTTAGTTATTATATCTTATAGGCTATTGGTGGAGATGATCCGATGGTTCTTACTCAAGGGATCTTTGGGCTTAGCTTTAGCGTAGAATTTTGATTGAGTCATCGTGGTTATAGTATGAATCTGAGGTTTGAATCGATTCTATAGGGTCTTAACAAGAAAATTCCTATCACTAATAAAAAAACAAAAAAGAAAAGCCACATCCCATAAAAAAAATAAATATTAAATAAAATAAGGAAAGAGAGGATTCAAGAGGCCTGTAAGGATCAAGATAAAGACGGTTGAGCCAACTTGATATTTTGGTATTATCGCCACAAAGAAGATTTTTCGGATTTTATTCTTTCATATCTGCAAAGAAGATTGAATCAGAGATTAAGAAGGTTCAAACTTTCGAGTATATATCCGTTCCAACTCATATTTGGGTGGTTTGCTTGAGCTGTACGAGATGAAAGTCTCATATACGGTTCTCAGAGGGGGAGTCCCACCTATCTCAATAAAGTTTATGATTGGTTTGAAGAACGTCTCGAGATTCAGTCGATTGCGGATGATATAACTAGTAAATATGTTCCTCCTCATGTCAACATATTTTACTGTCTAGGAGGAATTACGCTTACTTGTTTTTTGGTACAAGTGGCTACAGGGTTTGCTATGACTTTTTACTACCGTCCAACCGTTACTGATGCTTTTGCTTCTGTTCAATACATAATGACTGAAGCTAATTTTGGTTGGTTAATTCGATCTGTTCATCGATGGTCGGCAAGTATGATGGTTTTAATGATGATCCTACATGTATTTCGTGTGTATCTGACCGGTGGATTTAAAAAACCACGCGAATTAACTTGGGTTACCGGGGTGGTTTTGGCTGTATTGACAGCCTCCTTTGGTGTAACTGGTTATTCCTTACCTCGGGACCAAATTGGTTATTGGGCAGTGAAAATTGTAACAGGTGTCCCTGAAGCTATTCCTGTAATCGGATCGCCGTTGGTAGAATTGTTGCGCGGGAGTGCTAGTGTAGGACAATCCACCTTGACTCGTTTTTATAGTTTACACACTTTTGTATTGCCACTTCTGACTGCGGTATTCATGTTAATGCACTTTCCAATGATACGTAAACAGGGCATTTCTGGTCCTTTATAGAAAAGATCTCTCATTTATCGATTGGGGGTAGGAACAATAGTATTTCATTGCTACAAGTATGCATTATTGAGACTAATAAGACATATATTTGGATATTTCCCTTGAATTCCGCAATCTTTTTATGGATAGTTAAAGGGAATTTCCGAAGAAAAATGGATTAGATTATGGGAGTGTGTGACTTGAACTATTAATTGGTCTATGTAGATACATGTCTTTCTCGATCTGCCGCATTGGAATTCACAACCAAATGTGTCTTTGGTCCAACCACTCCGTAAGCCCCGTACAGAGGATAGGCTGGTTCACTTGAAG